GCCAGCGTAGCTTAATCAAAGCATAATACTGAAGATGTTAAGATGGACCGTAATAAGTCCCGCAAGCACAAAAGTTTGGTCCTGACTTTGTTAACAGCTCTAGTCAAAATTATACATGCAAGTATCCGCACCCCCGTGAGAATGCCCTATGGTCCCTGCTTGGGAAATAGGAGCTGGTATCAGGCTCACCCCGACTGTAGCCCACGACGCCTTGCTTAGCCACACCCTCAAGGGTATTCAGCAGTGATCGACCTTAAGCCATAAGTGAAAACTTGACTTAGCCATGACTAATTGAGGGCCGGTAAAACTCGTGCCAGCCACCGCGGTTATACGATGAAGCCCAAGTTGTTAGCCTTCGGCGTAAAGAGTGGTTAGAGTACCCCAACAAAACTAAGGCCGAACACCTTCAGGGCAGTCATACGCTTTCGAAGGCATGAAGCACACCAACGAAAGTAGCCTTACCAGACTTGAACCCACGAAAGCTAAGATACAAACTGGGATTAGATACCCCACTATGCTTAGCCCTAAACAATGATTACACCTACACTCAAACTCCGCCTGGATATTACGAGCGTTTAGCTTAAAACCCAAAGGACTTGGCGGTGCTTTAAACCCCCCTAGAGGAGCCTGTTCTATAATCGATACCCCCCGTTAAACCTCACCCCTTCTTGTTCTACCCGCCTATATACCACCGTCGTCAGCCTACCCTGTGAAGGCCTAGTAGTAGGCAAAGCTAGCATAGCCCAAAACGTCAGGTCAAGGTGTAGCGAATGAAGGGGAAAGAAATGGGCTACATTCTCTGCCCAGAGAACAACGAATGATGTGTTGAAATACACACCTGAAGGAGGATTTAGTAGTAAGCAAGAAATAGAGAGTCTTGCTGAAACCGGCAATAAAGCGCGCACACACCGCCCGTCACTCTCCCCAAAGTACCCATTACTTAAATGTAATATTTAACTGTACCAAGGGGAGGCAAGTCGTAACATGGTAAGCGTACCGGAAGGTGCGCTTGGAAGATCAAAACATAGCTTAGACAGAAAAGCACCTCTTTTACACTGAGGAGAGACCCGTGCAAATCGGATTGTTTTGACACCGACTAGCTAGCCCGCTAACAATAAGCAACAACCACTATTAATACCCCCAAATGCACTTAATTAGACAAAATCAAATCATTTTTACCCCAAGTATAGGCGATAGAAAAGGAACACCGGAGCTATAGATCAAGTACCGCAAGGGAAAGCTGAAAGAGAAATGAAACAAATCAGTCAAGCACAAAAAAGCAGAGATTAAACCTCGTACCTTTTGCATCATGATTTAGCAAGTAAAATTTAGGCGAAGAGCACTTTAGTCTAACTCCCCGAAACTGAACGAGCTACTCCGAGACAGCCGTTTAGGGCTTATCCGTCTCTGTGGCAAAAGAGTGGAAAGAGCTCCGAGTAGAGGTGACAAACCTACCGAGTCCAGTTATAGCTGGTTGTCCGAGAACTGAGTCTGAGCTCAGCTTTTTGGCTTCTTGCCTCACAAATAGTATTAATAAAACAGACCATAAGAAACCAAAAAAGTTAGTCAAAAGAGGTACAGCTCTTTTGACACAAGAAACAACTTTAACAGGAGGATAAGGATCATACACAACAAGGCTTTGTGTTTAGGTGGGCCCAAGAGCAGCCACCCTATAGAAAGCGTCAAAGCTCAAACACCTCAATGCCCCCAATACCGATATCTCATCCCAACCCCTAATCCCTATCGGACCATTCCATGCATTCATGGAAGTGTTTATGCTAATATGAGTAATAAGGGGCCATGACCCCCTCCAAGCACAAGTGTATCTCGGAGCGAACCCCGACCGAAATTTAACGAACCCAAACTAAGAGGGCACTGGACACTAAACTACACAACCAGAAAAACATCCACCCAAACCTCGTTAACCTTACACTAGCGTGCTCAATAGGAAAGACTAAAAGAAAAAGAAGGAATTCGGCAAACCCAAGCCTCGCCTGTTTACCAAAAACATCGCCTCTTGTAACGCACAAATAAGAGGTCCCGCCTGCCCTGTGACTATGGGTTTAACGGCCGCGGTATTTTAACCGTGCAAAGGTAGCGCAATCACTTGTCCTTTAAATGAGGACCTGTATGAAAGGCATCACGAGGGCTTAGCTGTCTCCTTTTTCAAGTCGATGAAATTGATCTCTCCGTGCAGAAGCGGGGATTAAAACATAAGACGAGAAGACCCTATGGAGCTTTAGATACAAGACAGATCATGTTAAGCACCTTAAATAAAAGTGGCAAACTAAGTGGAACCTGCCTTAATGTCTTTGGTTGGGGCGACCGCGGGGCAACAAAAAGCCCCCATGAGGAATAAAAGTATTCTTTCAAAAACAAGAGCCACAGCTCTAATGAGCAGAACATCTGACCTACCAGATCCGGCATAGCCGATCAACGAACCGAGTTACCCTAGGGATAACAGCGCAATCCCCTTTTAGAGCCCCTATCGACAAGGGGGTTTACGACCTCGATGTTGGATCAGGGCATCCTAATGGTGTAACCGCTATTAAGGGTTCGTTTGTTCAACGATTAAAGTCCTACGTGATCTGAGTTCAGACCGGAGTAATCCAGGTCAGTTTCTATCTATGAAGTGCCCTTTTCTAGTACGAAAGGACCGAAAGGGGGTGGCCCATGTTAAAAACACGCCACACTCTCACCTGTTGCATCCAACTAAAACAGGCAAGAGAGCGCAACCCCAAGTCAAAGAACATGACTTGTTAGGGTGGCAGAGCCCGGACATGCAAAAGACCTAAGCTCTTTGGATAGAGGTTCAAGTCCTCTCCCTAACTATGTTCTCTACCCTCATAACTCACATTTTTAATCCCCTGACCTTCATTCTCCCCGTCCTATTAGCCGTTGCCTTCTTAACCCTAGTCGAACGAAAAATTCTTGGGTATATACAACACCGAAAAGGCCCCAACATTGTAGGCCCCTATGGCCTTCTTCAACCCATCGCCGACGGACTAAAACTCTTTATTAAAGAACCAATTCGACCCTCCTCCTCCTCCCCTCTACTATTCATCCTAACCCCTATACTTGCACTGACCCTGGCCCTTACACTTTGGGCCCCTGTACCAATACCCCACCCAGTTGTAGATCTTAACCTTACCCTCCTATTTATCCTCGCCCTGTCAAGTCTGGCAGTTTATTCAATCCTGGGGTCCGGCTGAGCCTCAAATTCAAAATATGCACTTATAGGGGCCCTCCGAGCCGTTGCTCAAACAATCTCTTATGAAGTAAGCCTTGGATTAATCCTCTTATCCCTTATTTTATTCTCAGGAGGTTTTACACTACAAATATTTAATACAGCCCAAGAAGCTATTTGACTAATTGTCCCCGCATGGCCACTAGCCGCAATGTGGTATATTTCCACCCTAGCAGAAACAAATCGAGCACCCTTTGACCTCACAGAAGGAGAGTCAGAATTAGTCTCTGGCTTCAACGTAGAATATGCAGGAGGCCCGTTTGCCCTATTCTTTCTCGCAGAATATGCCAACATTCTTCTTATAAATACTCTCTCCGCCTCCCTTTTCCTAGGGGCCTCCCCCATTCCAATTCTCCCTGAACTAACCACAATAAACTTAATAACCAAAGCAACCATTCTCTCCCTTGTGTTTCTATGAGTCCGAGCCTCATACCCCCGCTTTCGATATGACCAACTAATACACCTCATCTGAAAAAACTTCTTACCCCTTGCACTTGCGTTCGTAATCTGACACCTAGCCCTCCTTATCGCACTTGCAGGACTCCCACCACAAATATAACAGGAGCTATGCCTGAAACAAAGGGTCACTTTGATAGAGTGAATCATGGAGGTTAAATTCCTCCTAGCTCCTTAGAAAGAAGGGACTTGAACCCATCCCCGAGAGATCAAAACTCTCTGTGCTCCCACTACACCACTTTCTAGTAAAGTCAGCTAAAACAAGCTTTTAGGCCCATACCCTGAGAATGAAGGTTAAATCCCTTCCCTTACTAATGAACCCCTTCATTCTTACCTCTTTATTTTTTGGCCTGTTTCTGGGAACAACAATTACCATAACCAGCTCCCACTGATTGATTGCCTGAATAGGTTTAGAGATTAATACTCTAGCCATTATTCCGATAATAGCTCAACACCACCATCCCCGAGCAGTTGAAGCCGCAACAAAATATTTCCTTACACAAGCCACCGCAGCTGCAATACTTCTCTTTGCTAGTACCACTAATGCCTGAATCTCAGGACAGTGGGATATTCAACAAATAACTCACCCCCTACCTACAACAATAATTACTCTGGCCCTAGCCTTCAAAATTGGACTAGCCCCCCTACATATATGATTACCAGAAGTTCTTCAAGGGTTAGATCTAGTAACTGGCCTTGTTCTCTCAACATGACAAAAACTTGCACCTTTTGCCCTAATTCTCCAGCTTCACCCCAACAACCCTAAACTACTTATAATAATAGGACTCCTTTCAGTATTAGTAGGGGGCTGAGGGGGCATAAATCAAACCCAACTACGAAAAATCCTAGCCTACTCATCAATTGCTCACCTAGGCTGAATAGTGCTAATTTTAAAATTCTCCCCAACTCTTACCCTCCTAACCCTCTCCCTATATCTTATCATGACATCATCTACATTCCTTGCCTTTATCATAAATAAAACAACTACTATTAACGCCCTCGCCACCTCCTGAGCCAAAACCCCCACTATTACTGCCCTAGTGCCCCTCTTACTCTTGTCCCTAGGAGGCCTTCCACCCCTTACAGGCTTTATGCCAAAATGACTCATCCTGCAAGAGCTTACAAAACAAGAATTAGCCCTGGCCGCAACTCTGGCAGCCTTAAGTGCCCTACTCAGCCTTTATTTCTACCTCCGACTCTCATACGCCATAGCCCTTACAATAGCCCCAAATAATCTTCCAGGAACTCTTCCCTGACGAGCCCCTATAACACAACCAACAGCCCCTGTCGCCACCCTAATGTCATCCTCTATCCTTCTCCTTCCACTAACCCCTGCAGCCCTCGCCCTCTTCAACTTATAAGAGATTTAGGTTAACACAGACCAAGAGCCTTCAAAGCCCTCAGTGGGAGTTAAAATCTCTCAATCCCTGATAAGACTTGCGGGACACTATCCCACATCTCCTACATGCAAAGCAGGTACTTTAATTAAGCTAAAGCCTTTTCTAGATAGGTAGGCCTCGATCCTACAAAATCTTAGTTAACAGCTAAGCGCCCAAACCTACGGGCATCTATCTACCTTCCCCGCCTCGCCTTAGCTAAGAGGCGGGGAAGGCCCCGGCAGACGTCAATCTGCCTCCTTAGATTTGCAATCTAATATGTAACACCCCGGGGCCTGGTAAAAAGAGGGATTTAACCTCTGTTCATGGAGCTACAAACCACCGCCTAACACTCAGCCATTTTACCTGTGGCAATCACACGCTGATTCTTTTCAACCAATCATAAAGACATCGGTACCCTTTATCTAGTATTTGGTGCCTGAGCCGGAATAGTGGGAACGGCCCTGAGCCTCCTTATTCGGGCAGAGCTAAGCCAGCCGGGTGCTCTCCTGGGTGACGATCAGATTTACAACGTAATCGTCACGGCCCACGCATTCGTAATAATTTTCTTTATAGTAATACCAATCATGATTGGTGGCTTCGGAAACTGACTAATTCCCCTAATAATCGGAGCACCTGATATAGCCTTTCCTCGAATAAACAACATAAGCTTCTGACTCCTTCCCCCCTCCTTCCTACTTCTACTTGCCTCCTCCGGTGTCGAGGCTGGAGCCGGGACAGGTTGAACCGTTTATCCCCCACTAGCGGGCAATCTCGCCCATGCAGGAGCATCCGTTGATCTGACCATTTTCTCCCTGCATCTTGCAGGTGTCTCATCAATCCTCGGGGCCATCAACTTTATTACCACAATCATTAACATGAAACCTCCCGCTATTTCCCAATACCAAACCCCCTTGTTTGTGTGGGCTGTTCTGATTACCGCCGTACTACTCCTACTCTCACTCCCGGTTCTTGCAGCGGGCATCACCATACTTCTCACAGACCGCAACTTAAATACTACTTTCTTCGACCCAGCCGGGGGCGGAGACCCAATTCTCTACCAACACCTGTTCTGATTCTTCGGCCACCCTGAAGTCTACATCCTCATTCTCCCCGGCTTCGGAATGATTTCGCACATCGTAGCCTACTATGCCGGCAAAAAAGAACCATTTGGCTACATGGGCATGGTCTGGGCAATAATGGCCATCGGACTACTAGGCTTTATTGTTTGAGCCCATCACATATTCACTGTTGGTATAGACGTAGACACCCGAGCCTATTTTACATCTGCCACCATAATCATCGCCATTCCTACAGGAGTTAAAGTATTTAGCTGATTAGCCACCCTTCACGGAGGCTCAATTAAATGAGAAACCCCAATACTCTGAGCACTAGGATTTATTTTCCTCTTTACTGTTGGAGGACTAACAGGAATTGTCCTAGCCAACTCCTCCCTAGACATTGTCCTTCACGATACATATTATGTAGTTGCTCACTTCCACTACGTTCTCTCGATGGGCGCTGTATTTGCCATTATAGGGGCCTTCGTTCACTGATTTCCCCTCTTCTCAGGATACACCCTGCACAGCACATGAACAAAAATTCACTTCGTGGTTATATTCCTGGGTGTTAATCTAACCTTTTTCCCCCAACACTTCCTAGGGTTAGCCGGAATGCCCCGTCGATACTCAGATTATCCAGACGCCTACGCATTATGAAACACAGTATCCTCAATTGGCTCTCTCATCTCTCTCGTGGCTGTTATTATATTCTTATTTATTCTATGAGAAGCATTCGCCGCTAAACGAGAGGTAAAATCAGTTGACCTAACAATAACGAATGTAGAATGACTCCATGGATGTCCTCCCCCATACCACACATTTGAAGAGCCAGCATTTGTTCAAGTTCGACCACGTTAACGAGAAAGGGGGGAATCGAACCCCCGTGGGCTGGTTTCAAGCCAGCCACAAAACCACTCTGTCACTTTCTTTATGAGACACTAGTAAACAGTAATTACACCGCCTTGTCAAGGCAGAGTTGTGGGTTAAATCCCCACGTGTCTTGCCCATAATGGCACACCCCTCACAATTAGGATTTCAAGACGCAGCATCACCAGTAATAGAGGAGCTCCTGCACTTCCACGATCATGCCCTTATAATTGTATTCCTCATCAGTACATTAGTTCTTTACATTATTGTCGCAATGGTATCCACCAAACTAACTAATAAATACATCTTAGATTCCCAAGAAATTGAAATCATTTGAACTATTCTCCCCGCAATTATCCTTATTCTTATTGCCCTCCCATCCTTACGAATTCTTTATCTAATAGACGAGATTAATGACCCCCATCTAACAGTAAAAGCTATGGGCCACCAATGATACTGAAGCTATGAATATACTGACTATAATAACCTTAGCTTTGACTCCTACATAGTCCTAACACAAGACCTGGCCCCCGGCCAATTTCGCCTTCTAGAAACTGACCATCGAATAGTTGTCCCAGTTGACTCCCCAATCCGAGTCCTAGTTTCAGCAGAAGACGTTCTCCACTCATGGGCAGTGCCCTCTCTTGGGGTAAAAATAGATGCTGTCCCCGGCCGCCTAAATCAAACAGCCTTCATCGCCTCTCGTCCAGGAGTTTTCTACGGACAATGCTCCGAAATCTGCGGTGCCAATCATAGTTTCATACCAATCGTTGTTGAAGCTGTCCCACTAGAACACTTCGAAAACTGATCATCCCTCATACTTGAAGACGCCTCACTAAGAAGCTAATAAGGGTATAGCATTAGCCTTTTAAGCTAAAAAAGGTGCCCCCCAAACACCCTTAGTGATATGCCACAACTCAACCCAGCACCCTGATTTGCTATCATAATATTTTCCTGACTTGTTTTTCTTATTGTTCTACCCCCTAAGATCATAGCCCACCTTTTCCCAAATGAAGCTACCTCCCAAAGCGCCCAAAGCCCTAAAACTAAAATCTGAGCCTGACCATGACCCTAAGCCTGTTTGACCAATTTTTAAGCCCCGCCATCTTAGGCATCCCCCTTATTGCCCTTGCAATTCTTCTCCCATGAATCCTCTTCCCAAACGCCTCCTCTCGATGGATATCCAATCGAACCTTGGGCCTCCAAGGCTGATTTATTAACCTAGTAACAAAACAACTACTACAGCCTCTCAACATGGCAGGTCACACGTGAGCCCTACTACTCGCATCCCTCATGGTATACCTAATTTCTATTAATATGTTAGGCCTCCTCCCATACACCTTTACCCCTACAACTCAGCTCTCTATAAACCTGGCACTTGCAGCCCCTTTATGACTTATAACCGTTATTATTGGCCTGCGGAACAACCCAACCGCTGCCCTAGGACACCTTCTACCAGAAGGCACCCCAACTCTCCTTATTCCAGCCCTAATTATTATTGAAACCATTAGCCTCCTAATTCGACCACTTGCTCTGGCAGTTCGACTAACTGCCAACCTAACAGCTGGGCATTTACTAATTCAACTGCTTGCCATAGCCACCTTCGTATTAATCCCCCTTTTGCCCGCAGTTGCTATTGCAACAGTCACTCTTCTTTATCTCCTTACCCTCCTCGAAATTGCAGTCGCTATAATCCAAGCTTATGTTTTCATTCTTCTCCTAAGCCTTTACCTACAAGAAAATATTTAATGGCACATCAAGCACACGCATTCCACATAGTAGACCCAAGCCCCTGGCCCCTAACCGGGGCCGTGGCTGCCCTCTTGCTAACATCCGGCCTGGCTATCTGACTTCACTTTAACTCAATTATCCTAATAACACTTGGACTCATCCTTATACTATTAACAATGTGACAATGATGACGAGATATCGTACGAGAAGGGACATTCCTAGGTCATCATACTCCCCCCGTTCAAAAAGGGCTACGATACGGGATAGTCCTATTTATTACCTCTGAAGTATTCTTCTTCCTAGGCTTTTTCTGAGCCTTCTACCATGCAAGCCTAGCCCCCACCCCCGAACTAGGAGGTTGTTGACCCCCTACAGGCATTGTTCCACTAGACCCATTTGAAGTTCCCCTTCTAAACACCGCTGTCCTCCTAGCATCTGGTGTTACCGTTACCTGAACCCACCATAGCATTATGGAAGGAGAACGAAAACAGGCAATTCACTCATTAATACTAACCATCCTCCTAGGCTTCTACTTCACCTTCCTACAGGCAATAGAATACTACGAAGCCCCCTTTACAATTGCAGACGGAGTTTACGGCTCAACTTTCTTTGTGGCTACAGGATTCCACGGTCTCCATGTAATTATTGGCTCCACATTCCTAGCTATCTGTCTTCTTCGCCAAATTCGCTATCACTTCACATCAAAACACCATTTTGGCTTCGAAGCAGCAGCTTGATACTGACATTTCGTAGACGTCGTATGACTGTTCCTCTACATCTCAATTTACTGATGAGGCTCATAATCTTTCTAGTATTAAACTAGTACACGTGACTTCCAATCACCCAGTCTTGGTTAAACTCCAAGGAAAGGTAATGAATCTTCTATTAATAGTTATTCTAATTACTACTACTCTCTCCCTCATCTTGGCAGCTGTATCATTTTGACTTCCACTTATAACCCCTGATTACCAAAAACTCTCACCATACGAATGCGGCTTTGACCCACTGGGTTCAGCCCGCCTTCCCTTCTCCTTACGATTCTTCCTGATTGCTATTCTATTTCTTCTTTTTGACCTGGAGATCGCCCTGCTACTCCCCCTCCCCTGAGGAGATCAGCTCCCCTCCCCAACACTCACATTTATTTGAGCCTCCACCCTCTTGGCCCTCCTTACCCTCGGCCTCATCTATGAGTGGCTCCAAGGCGGCCTAGAATGGGCTGAATAGGTAATTAGTTTAATTAAAACATTTGATTTCGGCTCAAAAACTTTTGGTTAAAGTCCATAATTAACCTGATGACCCCTATTCATTTTGCATTCTCAACAGCCTTCCTCCTAGGCCTATCCGGTCTGGCTTTTCATCGAACCCACCTGCTCTCTGCCCTTCTATGTCTAGAAGGAATAATATTATCTCTCTTTATTGCCCTTTCCCTATGAACCCTACAACTCTCCTCAACCAACTTCTCACTGGCCCCCATACTTCTCCTGGCATTTTCGGCTTGCGAAGCAAGCGTCGGGCTCGCCCTCATGGTAGCCACAGCCCGAACACATGGATCAGACCACCTACGAAACCTCAATCTCTTACAATGCTAACAATCATCCTCCCAACAATAATGTTAATTCCAACAGCCTGACTGGTCCCAGCCAAATGACTATGGCCGTCTACCCTTCTCCACAGTTTCCTTATTGCCCTTGCTAGCTTTCAATTATTCAAAAATGCTTCTGAAACAGGCTGATCCGAACTTGGTCCCTATATAGCCACCGACCCTATTTCTGCCCCCCTTTTAGTCCTGTCCTGCTGACTCCTTCCTATTATAATTTCAGCCAGTCAGAGCCACACAGAAAAAGAACCAATTAGTCGGCAACGAGCCTACATTTCGCTTCTCACATCCCTACAGCTCTTCCTAATTCTTGCATTCGGGGCCACGGAAATAATTATATTTTACGTAATATTTGAGGCCACCCTCATCCCCACCCTTATTCTTATCACACGCTGAGGAAACCAGACAGAACGTCTTAGCGCAGGCACATACTTCCTTTTTTACACACTAGCCGGCTCCCTACCTCTCTTAATTGCCCTCTTACTCCTACAAAACACCAAAGGTTCCCTCTCCTTATTAACCCTAGCCTATTCAGAACCCCTCCTGCTTACAACATACGCAAGCAAGATTTGATGAACTGCATGTATCCTCGCCTTTTTAGTTAAAATGCCCCTCTATGGAGTACACCTATGACTTCCCAAAGCCCATGTTGAAGCCCCAATCGCCGGCTCAATAGTTCTTGCCGCTGTACTTCTTAAGTTAGGGGGCTACGGCATAATGCGAATCCTAGTAACAATAGAACCACTCACCAAGGAAATAGTCTACCCTTTTATTGTTCTCGCCCTTTGAGGCATTATCATAACAAGCTCCATTTGCCTACGCCAAACAGACCTAAAATCTCTTATCGCTTACTCCTCCGTAAGCCATATAGGCCTTGTCGTAAGCGGCATCCTTATCCAAACCCCATGAGGCTCAACAGGTGCCCTAATCCTCATGATCGCCCACGGCCTAACCTCTTCTGCCCTATTCTGCCTGGCCAACACCAACTATGAACGCACCCACAGCCGAACAATACTTCTCACCCGCGGACTACAAATGGCCCTCCCACTTATAGCAGCCTGATGATTCATTGCTAGTCTTGCCAATTTAGCCCTACCACCCCTACCCAACCTCATGGGAGAACTAATAATTTTAACTTCTCTATTCAACTGATCCTGATGAACAATTATCCTTACAGGACTAGGCACCTTAATTACCGCAAGCTATTCCCTCTATATATTTCTTATGACACAACGGGGACCCCTTCCAACCCACATTTTAGCCCTAGAACCTTCCCACACCCGAGAACATCTCCTTATTACTCTTCACCTCTTTCCCCTCCTCCTCCTGATCCTTAAGCCAGAGCTAATCTGAGGCTGAGCCTTCTGTAGGCATAGTTTAACCAAAACATTAGATTGTGATTCTAAAAACAGGGGTTAGAACCCCCTTGCCCACCGAGAGAGGCCCGTTGCAACGAAGACTGCTAATCTTCCCTACTTTGGTTAGACTCCAGAGCTCACTCGCACATCGCTTTTGAAGGATAATAGCTCATCCGTTGGTCTTAGGAACCAAAAACTCTTGGTGCAACTCCAAGCAGAAGCTATGTCACATACCGCACTTATTATAGCCACCTCCCTCCTCCTAATCTTCGTGATCCTCCTCCACCCTATCCTTGCCGCCATCTGCCTCCCACCCAAAACCTCCAACCAAAAATTGGACATAACCAAAACCGCTGTAAAAACAGCATTTTTTATTAGTATTCTTCCCCTACTCCTATTTTACAACGAGGGCGCCGAAACAATTCTTACCACCTGAAACTGAACCAACACTATCGCATTTGATATCAACATCAGCCTTAAATTCGATCACTACTCCATCATTTTTATACCAATTGCCCTTTATGTATCCTGATCTATCCTAGAATTTGCATCTTGATATATGCACACGGATCCTAACCTAAATCGCTTTCTCCAATACCTATTAATCTTCCTCCTCGCAATAATGATTCTAGTAACCGCCAACAATATATTCCAATTTTTTATCGGCTGAGAGGGCGTTGGAATCATATCTTTTCTCCTAATCGGCTGGTGATATGCCCGAGCAGACGCTAACACAGCTGCCCTTCAGGCAGTTTTATATAATCGAATTGGCGACATCGGCCTCATTCTGGCCATGGCCTGAATAGCAACACACACCAACTCCTGAGAACTCCAACAAATTTTCACCTCTACAAAAGACATAAATCTAACACTGCCACTCATCGCCCTCATTGTTGCCGCTACGGGAAAGTCCGCCCAATTTGGCCTTCATCCATGACTCCCCGCTGCCATAGAAGGTCCGACCCCCGTTTCCGCCCTATTGCATTCAAGCACAATGGTAGTAGCAGGCATCTTTCTTCTAATCCGTATTAATCCTTTAATAGAAAACAACCCCGTAGCATTGACCCTATGCCTCTGCTTAGGCGCTATTACTACCTTCTTTACAGCCCTCTGTGCTCTAACACAAAACGACATTAAAAAAATTGTTGCCTTCTCAACCTCAAGCCAACTAGGCCTAATAATGGTTGCCATCGGACTAAATCAACCCCAACTTGCCTTTCTTCATATCTGCACGCACGCATTTTTTAAAGCCATACTTTTTTTATGCTCAGGTACCATCATTCATTGTCTAAATGACGAGCAAGATATCCGAAAAATAGGGGGTATATTCCACCTCGCCCCCTTCACCTCCTCCTGCATAACAATTGGAAGTCTTGCCCTCACCGGAACCCCCTTCCTGGCAGGCTTTTTCTCAAAAGACGCCATCATCGAAGCCCTTAACACCTCCTATCTTAACGCCTGAGCCCTGGGACTTACCCTCCTTGCAACCTCCTTTACCGCCGTCTATAGTCTTCGCCTAACCTTTTTCGTAGTAATGGGCCACCCTCGATTTTCCTCATTCAACCCCATTAACGAAAATAATCCAGCCGTAATCAATCCCATCAAACGACTTGCTTGAGGAAGCATTATTGCTGGCCTTCTAATTACCCAAAACATCCTACCCACCAAAACATCTATTTTAACCATACCACTACCAATTAAATTAGCAGCCATTATTGTTACAGTAACAGGCCTGCTAATTGCCCTAGAACTGGCCTCTATAACCACAAAACAAATCAAAACAACCTCAAACCTGTCAACCCATCACTTCTCAAACTTACTAGGGTTCTTCCCCACTGTAATCCACCGCCTTCCGCCCGAAATAAGCCTGTTCTTAGCCCAAACTCTGGCCAACCAAACTATTGACCAAACCTGATTAGAAAAAATTGGCCCAAAAGCAGTCTACTTGCTAAACAAGTCAGCTATTATCACCCCCACAATCAACGCCCGACAAGGGACCATTAAAACATTCATGACTTTCTTACTTCTTACCCTCCTCGCCATCATAATCTTCGTTTTAGCCCTATTCTAACTGCCCGCAGCCCGCCTCGACTTAACCCCCGTGTTAACTCAAGCACAACCAGCAGCGTAAGCAGTAAAACCCCCCCTCCTACTATCAATACTCCTCCTCCATAGGAATATATCAAAGCCACCCCACCCGTGTCCCCCCGAAAAATTGCCTCTCAATCATTCTCATCGGCAGTAACCCATGTATACTCTTCTCCCCCTAAAAACAGAATAAATATCACCACCACTACACCTAAATATATTAATATACAAACAAAAACAGGCCAACTCCCAAATGTTTCTGGATAAGGTTCCGCAGCCAAAGCTGCAGAATAAGCAAACACTACTAGCATCCCCCCTAGATAAATTAAAAACAATACCAAAGACAAAAAAGAGCCCCCGTGTCAAACTAAAATACCACAACCAAAACCTGCAACCATCACCAAACTCAATGCTCCAAAATAAGGAGAAGGATTGGATACCACCGCAATCAACCCAAGTACTAGCCCTAATAAAAATAAAGACATAACATAAGTCATGGTTCTTACCAGGACTCTAACCAGGACTTGTGGCGTGAAAAGCCACCGTTGTGTATCAACTACAAAAACCTAATGACCAGCCTACGCAAGTCACATCCTCTCATGAAAATTGCCAATGATATAGTCATTGATTTACCAACCCCTTCAAATATTTCCGCATGGTGAAACTTTGGCTCACTACTAGGGCTATGTCTTATCACACAAATCCTAACAGGATTGTTCCTAGCAATACACTACACCTCTGACATCGCCACAGCCTTTTCTTCAGTCGCCCACATTTGCCGAGACGTCAATTATGGCTGACTGATTCGAAACCTCCACGCAAACGGAGCCTCTTTCTTCTTCATTTGTATTTACCTCCACATCGGACGTGGCCTATACTACGGCTCCTTCCTAAACAAGGAAACCTGAAACGTTGGAGTAGTCCTACTGCTTTTAGTTATAGCTACAGCCTTCGTGGGCTACGTCCTCCCCTGAGGACAAATATCTTTTTGAGGGGCCACTGTTATTACAAACCTATTATCCGCTGTACCCTACGTAGGAAACGTACTAGTCCAATGAATTTGAGGAGGCTTCTCCGTCGACCATGCCACCCTCACCCGATTTTTCGCCTTCCACTTCCTTCTCCCATTTATCGTCACAGCCGCTACCATCGTTCATCTTATTTTTCTCCATGAAACAGGCTCCAACAACCCCCTTGGTCTAAGCTCAAATGCAGATAAAATCCCCTTCCACCCTTACTTTTCCTACAAGGACCTTCTGGGATTCGCAATCCTCCTTGCTGCCCTGACAATTCTGGCCCTATTCTCCCCCAATTACTTAGGAGACCCTGACAATTTCACCCCTGCAAATCCGCTTGTTACCCCCGCTCACATCAAACCAGAATGATACTTCCTATTCGCCTATGCAATCCTACGATCAATCCCCAATAAACTAGGAGGTGTCCTAGCCCTGCTCGCATCCATCCTAGTACTAATTCTTGTCCCCTTCCTCCACACATCTAAGCAACGAAGTCTCACCTTCCGCCCCATCACCCAATTTCTATTCTGAGCTCTTGTTGCAAATGTCGCGATTCTAACCTGAATCGGAGGAATACCCGTCGAACACCCCTATGTAATTATCGGCCAAATCGCCTCAATTCTTTACTTCACCCTGTTCCTCCTCCTTATACCGGCAGCAGGTTGACTAGAAAATAAAGCCTTCCGATAACAAGGCACTAGTAGCTCAGCCACCAGAGCGCCGATTTTGTAAGTCGGATGCCGTGGGTTAAAATCCCACCTGCTGCTCAAAAAGGGGGGATTTTAACCCCCACCGCTGGCCCCCAAAGCCAACATTCTTAATTAAACTACTTCTTGTGCCTATGTATTATCACCATAAATATATATTAACCATTAATAAAAGTTAATAGTACATTAATGAATAATCACCTATAATAGATATATACCATAAAGCAAGTATAATAAAATTGAATATACATAAACCTTCCTTAGAAAATATAACACAACTGGAGTAGTTATGGGAACTTGAAGTACTCCACATAAGTTCATTGATCAAAGATATAACATGCACTCCACATCTCTGCCTGTCAACAATTTAATGTAGTAAGAACCGACCATCAGTTGATTACTTAATGCATACTCTTATTGAAGGTGAGGGACAATAATTGTGGGGGTTTCACTTAGTGAACTATTCCTGGCATTTGGTTCCTACTTCAGGGCCATAAATTGCTAATTTCCTCCCACTTTCATCGACGCTGACATAAGTTATTGGTGGAGTTCATTAGCGAGATAATCCCACATGCCGAGCGTTCTCTCCACAGGGATCAGGTTATTTTTTTCTCTTTTCCTTTCAATTGACATTTCAGAGTGCAGCGCGTCAATGTGTAATAAGGTTGAACATTTCCTTGCTTGAGTAATGTTTATTCATGAATTAAAATATATCTTAAAGAATCACATAACTGAAGTCAAGAGCATAAAGTATATATATTCTCTTAACATCTTCCTTACTTTATCCCCCCGGGCTTAAAGCTTATTTGCGTTAAACCCCCCTACCCCCCTAAACCCCCGAGGCCGTATTTATTCCTGCAAACCCCCCGGAAACAGGAAGGCCTCGAGTTTAGTCTGCACCCGCCAAAAGCGTATCTATTTACATTATTATAAATATTTTTTTTT